TTGTTTCTCCTTAATTTTATTTCAATTTTGAATCTACTCCTTCGAAGAAAAGAAAATAAGTCTCTTGAAATTTTTAACCTCCGATTGTATCCGAACGAGAGGAATGTTGAAAAGTCACTACGAACCCGAAACATACCATTGGAAAGTGATTCAGTAATTAAACCTTCATGAATCCATTTTTGTTCTTTCATTCCAGGTAACCCCTTTTATTATCAACTCATGGAGTAGGAGTGATATTAGACAACCCTTCCTCTTTTTTCAAAAAAAAAATAGGAAGTTTTCCTACGGATGCAATTCGTAGATCATAAAGATCACCATATATATAACAAAATTTCTCCCCCGATTCCTTCTAGTCGAGCCTCTCGGTCTGTCATTATACCTCGAGAAGTCGAAAGAATTACAATACCCATTCCTCCTAAAATCCTAGGAATTCGTTGATGGTTGGAATAGATTCGTAGGCCGGGTCGGCTGATACGTTTTAAAACAGTTCTATATGGCCCTTTTCTATTCCTTCTATGTCGCAGAGTTGAAACCAAGAAATATTTCTTGCTTACTCGATGTTTTCTCACATTTTCGATAAAGCCTTCGCGTAGAAGTATTTTAACAATGTTTTCAGTGATATTTGTAGATGCTATTCGAACCGTTCCTTTTTTATCCATGTCAGCATTTCGTATAGAAGTTATTATTTCGGCAATAGTGTCCCTACCCATGATGAACTATAATTATTGGTGCCTCCGGGTTTTTATATAATCAGCATGCTCTACTCTTTTTTTTTCATGAATTATTAAAGGTATATGCGTGAGAAACAATCTACTAATGCATTCTACTAATTAATGGAATCTAATTCAGTTCAGATATCTTACTATGAACCTCCCTTTTTTTATGTTTTATTATGTTTTCATCTATTAGTATTTATTTAGAATCTATTTATAATACCTCAGGAGCTAATGAGACTATTTTAGTAAAATTCAACTGTCTCAATTCCCGAGCGATCGCACCAAAAACTCGAGTTCCTTTGGGATTTCCTTCTTGATCAATGACAACTGCTGCATTGTCATCATATTGTATTATCATACCATTGTCACGTTTGAGTTCTTTACATGTACGTACAATTACAGCTCTGATCACTTCTGATCTTTGTAGAGGCATATTGGGAACTGCTTCTTTGATTACAGCAACAATAACGTCACCAATATGAGCATATCGGCGATTACTAGCTCCTATGATTCGAATACACATTAATTCTCTAGCCCCGCTGTTGTCCGCTACATTTAAATAGGTCTGAGGTTGAATCATATCATTCTTATTATTTTTCTCTTTTTTCTTTCAATGCTAACTAACTAAAGGGCGAAGAAAAAAAGAAGAAAGATTGTTTGTCCAGAAATAAAAAAACTGCGGTTTTTTCATCACAAGGCCCCTTTCCTTTCGTTCCATATCCCTATCCCGCAATAACGAATTGAGTTCGTATAGGCATTTTGGACGCAGCTATAGAAATAGCTTCTCTGGCTACAATTTCTGATACTCCACCCATTTCATAAAGTATTCGACCCGGTTTAACGACGGATACCCAATATTCGGGAGATCCTTTCCCCGAACCCATACGTGTTTCGGTAGGCCTTACTGTAACAGGTTTGTCTGGAAATATACGTACCCATATTTTTCCACCACGACGCGCATATCGTGCCATGGCTCGTCGCCCCGCTTCTATTTGTCTAGATGTGATCCAAGCGGGTTCAAGTGCCTGAAGGGCGTATCCGCCGAAACAAATTCGATTGCCTCGATAAGATATTCCCTTCATTCTTCCTCTATGTTGTTTACGAAATCTGGTTCTTTTGGGGTTATAGTTGATGGTTGTTTCTCAATGCCATCTCTACTGCAGAACTGGACATGAGAGTTTCTTCTCATCCAGCTCCTCGCGAATGAAACGATTAAATAATATTGTATATATTTTGAATTGAATGAATAATGAATCATGGAATTTTTTGAGATATAATCTGTCACGTACACGTAGGAATAAAATAAAATGATAAATTCCATTTTATAATTAATGAATCTTCATTTATTTTTACCTTTATTTTATTTATTTTTATTGAATTGCCCAAAACTTAGCAATCCAGTAAGGCTTTCGCGGGCGAATATTTGCTCTTTCAACATCCCTTTCATTCGTAGGGGCGTTCCATGACCTATCAGAATAAATGAATTGGTTCTTGGCTCGTTCCGCCATCCCACCCAATGAATCATTAGGATTCGTTTTCAAGGGAATCTTCCTCAGTCACAGGTTCTGTCGTTCCCATCGCTTCTCGATTAATGACTAGGCCCGAACTCTGCAATGGAGCTCCTAATAAAATTTGTTCCTGAATCAATCTTCTCAGTCTTTATTGACTCGGCGCTCTTTATTCTTTTTTATTTTTCGTATAAATTGTATTCATATTCATCGAATCTAATTATTAATTATGGACGAATACATTAATGCTTTATTACATTGCCTTTTATAAGATAGTTCATAGACCATACATATTGGAATCATATATCATTGCTATTCTTTTTCTTTCTTTCTCTCACCCCTCCATTTATCCATATCCCTTTGTTTTTGCTTCACAACCTTATAGATTGATTTTTCTTTTATGTAAAAAAAAATGCTTCAGTTGCTACAACAATATGATCAATACATCATATAGCGACTGGTTCCTTGGATCCAGATAATACGAAGCAATGAGCTGGTTATTAGTTATATAGTTATTAGTTCATACTAGGGGATGGCCCTTTGTTTTTTAATCCTAACCTAACTCTAAATAAAAAACCAACGAGTCACACACTAAGCATAGCAATTATATGGAGATGGAGTCAATCGAATTGTTATTCAACCCTATAGAATTAAGAATTCGAAAAAATTCTCATTTTTTTGATTGAACGGAAAAAAATGAACGAGTTTGTGATTTTTTATTCAATTGCCGGATGGATGGAACAGAAAGACAACGAAAGGCCCATTATTCCTCGTCTGCAAATATCCAAATTTTGATTCCTAATGCCCCATAGATAGTTCGAACTGTATAGGAACAATAATCAATTTTGGCTCGAATGGTTTGTAGGGGAACCCTACCTTCTCTGATCCATTCGACACGTGCTATTTCCTTTCCGTCGATACGCCCTGCAATTTGTACTTGAATTCCCTTTGTATCTGCTTTTTCAGTTAATTCAATAGCTTTTTTCATTGCCTTTCGAAACGAAACTCTATTCTTTAATTGTTCGGCTATAAATTCTGCAAGAATATTAGGTTGTCCATACGGTTTTTCAACTCTTGTGATAGCAATGTTAAGTTTTTGGTTCACAGAATTCAATTCTTTTTGTGCATTGCTCTGTAATTCTTCAATTCCTCGCGGGCTGCCCTCTATGAACAATTTTGGGAATCCCATATATATTATGACCTGGATCAGATCGATTCTTTTTTTAATCTTTATGCGTGCAATTCCCTCGGCACCCGAGGATATTTTCCTATTTTTTTGTACATAATTCTTGATACAATCCTGTATTTTTTGATCTTCCTGGAGACCCTCGGAATAACTTTTTGGTTGTGCAAACCAAACAGAATGATGACTTTGGGTTGTACCAAGTCGGAAACCGAGTGGATTTATTTTTTGTCCCATAGCACCTCGCTATCTCTATAAGGCCATATCATTTCTCTATTAGCCCACGTCATTCTGTTACGATATAGCATATGATCCATCATATATAGATACCTCTCTCTGACATCTTTATACTTATCTTTATATACCCATCCATATTTTCTTAACCATATGAAATAGTTTTTCTCTTTAGATGTATCTTTCAATACAATAGTTATATGACAGGTGGGTCTTTTTATCGGATAACTACGTCCTCGGGCTCGGGGTTTTAACTTTTTCATGCTAGTACCTTCATTAACTTCGGCTTGACTAATGATTAAAGCCGTTTCGTTGAATCCCATATTGTGACTAGCATTTGCTGCTGCAGAATAAACTAATTTTAAAATGGGATAACACGCTCGATAAGGCATGAGTTCTAGTATCATAAGTGTTTCCTCGTAGGGACGCCCACGAATCTGATCAATTACTCTTCGCGCTTTATGAGCAGACATACGTATATGTTGACCTAAAGCGTATACTTCTACATCTGGGTCACTCTTTATCATAAGGTTCACCTCCCACCAATAAACGATGAGCACCCATATCCACTTTATTAATTAATATATTAACGACGAGATTTATTATCGTTTCTCGCATGCCCCCGGAAATTCAGAGTAGGTGCAAATTCTCCCAATTTGTGACCTACCATACGATCTGTTATATAAATAGGCAAATGTTCCTTTCCATTATGAATAGCAATTGTATGGCCGATCATTGTGGGTATAATGGTAGATGCCCGGGACCAAGTTACGATTGTATCTTTTTCTGCCCTCGTGTTGAGCTTCGCAATTTTTATCAATAAATGATTAGCTACAAAAGGATTTTTTTTTAGTGAACGTGTCACAGCTAATTACTCCTTTTTTTTTGTAAAGATGAGGAAACATATTCTATTTTCAATATTCTCCTATTTACTACGGCGACGAAGAATCAAACTATCACTATATTTATTCCTTTTTCTACTTCTTCTTCCAAGCGCAGGATAACCCCAAGGGGTTGCGGGTTTTTTTCTACCAA